TCCATTAGACAATGGACGCTTTTACTTGGGATTTTTGGTATTTTGACTTTCCTCTTTCTTCTTGAAAAAAAAAATACTAATATTATTTTAGTATTTTTTTTTTTCAAAAACAATTTGGGTAATTGTATATTCAATGATGAATGCGTGATTTCTTAGTATAAAACTAATCAACTAGATAATCGAGCATCTAGAGCGGGTAGCGGGAATCGAACCCGCATCGTTAGCTTGGAAGGCTAGGGGTTATAGTCGACGTCAAGTCAGCATTTTTCACTTTAACGTCTCTACTTCAAAACCGAACATGAAACTTTAGTTTCATTCGGCTCCTTTATGGAAGATGGAAAAATTCCTAGATCTAAAATAAAATGGGGATCAACTTCAAAAATAGACCCATACCATCTATGTCAGCTTTTTGTCTGAATACATTCAAAACGACTCGCTTTCTAGATGATCCCTCTAGAAGACGGCGATTATAACAATCTTTCTAGTTACTTCGTTCCCTATTTCTATTTGTTTGAAAGGATCTGAACAGGAAAAAGATTTTCTTTCTACCGAGCTAAAATAATATGGCCATGTCTCTAGTAAACTAAATACATCATTCATATAATAGCTATTTTGCTTCCATTTTTCTCTACGAATCAAAACAAAAGTGGAAGATTTAGTTACGATTAGAAATCGACTTTTATATCGTCATCCATGGACCCCTTACCCATACTCATTCAATTGGAAGTATTGATCCAATTTGAAAATTTTGTTTCGCAATTTCATAATCCAATTTTTCCATTTTGAAGGGGCCTTTGGATAGAAATCGCGAGAATTGATATTTTTCCCCGAAGTGGTATTGAGAGAAAAAGGATTAAATCCCCTTAAGAAATAAAGTTTTTGGTCGGAATAGGAATGAAACCGAAATACCCCTTAACTAGTAAGGAGATTAATCGAACGAATCACACTTTTACCACTAAACTATACCCGCTACAATGCCATTATTATAGACAACCGGGACTTTTGTCGAACAGGGGAATTGGGTGTAATCACAAAAATCATGAAAATTAGAGTGATAACGTTTTGCGTCGGGGTTTTCACTTTTCTCAGAGTCTGAGAAGAGGGCAAATAAATACCACGTTATATCTTTTCTTTTGCTGGAAGCATGGTGCTAGATACGGGGCACCAAAATCAACAAAATCATAAGAGAAAAATAAGGTTTTATTGGATTTATTCCAGAAAGGTAGTCAAGTAACTAAAAAAAACAAGGAAGAAAAAATAATAGAAGCGGTTCCTTTTCTATTCTATACAAAAGTTATAGAAAGTTCTCTAGTAAGTATGGAAATAGTCCTTCGTAGTTTTGTTCTTGCTTTAAGATATTTTTATACTCCATATAGTAATATCCTACTAGAATTCGAAGAAATACAAAAAGGCCCGGCTGGGTAGTGCCCGGGCCAGGCCGTAGAAAGCAAAAGGGCCCTTCGAAGAAAATCAAAGCAAGGAAGTCCTCTTTCCTTATCTTGATATTTCGTTTTTTCTTTGTATTATCTCTTTTGAGTCTTTACTTTATCTAAAAGGTAAAAGGAATTGCTACTAAAAGTTTTATATCTATATAATAACGATAAAGATACTAAAGAGAAAGAAGGCGAAAGAATGACTTTTTGAAACCCTTCCTTCATGTGGAATGTAATCTATTAATAATTAGTATTATCTTTTTCAATTGGGAGAGATGGCTGAGTGGATGAAAGCGTCGGATTGCTAATCCGTTGTACGAGTTATTCGTACCGAGGGTTCGAATCCCTCTCTTTCCGTTTTCGTCGATGACTTGATATTTTCTTTTTTTTTTTTTGTTCAAATTTCGAAAATCCTTTTTCCTAGTTAAACGTGTGGAATAGATAAAAAAATCCTAAGAAAATGAAATCAAGCTAGACAAAGGAAAAAAACCTTTGATTTGATTATTCTTCACGTCCAGGATTACGGCTTGGGTCATTAGAGAGGAATCCAAAGATGAAGAGAGAAACAAAGAAGATTACTACTGTATAAACGAAAAGTTTGAGAGTAAGCATTACACAATCTCCAAGACCCTTTTTGGAAAAACGAGAAAAGAGAATAGATCATCCATTTTGATACCCCACATTCTATTTTGACACCAAGAAATGAAGTGCTTTCTAGAAATCCAAACTAAAACCCTAGACTAAAATCAACTAATTCAAAGTAAATATATAAGTAAATATAATTAAGGCCTTTCACTCGAAAAGGGTCAGAATGGGGAAATGTGGCCAGCCGGATTTGATTTATCGTCGTGATCCACGAATTTCAAGGTTTGAATCGAAGGTTCATACTGTAAAGACTTAGTTGATCTTATCAATGGGTATAATTTTTCTCGAAGAAATCATGAATTTTATAGGATAGTATTAAGTATCTTATCGAAAACTTACCGCGGCTTGCCAAACAAAGGCTAAAAGAAAAAACAACACAGGTATAACTGGCATAACATCTACGATTGGATTCAAAAAAGCATAGGCCTCGGGTAATTTGGCGAAGAAAAGACTACTTATAGAAAGGGCAGAATTAAGACAGATACAGATGAAACTAAAGATATTAAGCATAACAGACATTTTTTTCTTGTAGATAATTGCAATTTGATTGAGTTCTTGAGATAAGGAAAAATGAAGAAAGTACGGTAGACAAAAAAATCCTTCTTTTTCGTTGAACCTGCCCAATCAAAACTCCTCTAATTCTCAAAGGAGAATAGAAGAAATCATATTTTTATCTAATATTTTAATTGAATTATATGTAATGATCAATAAATTCAGCCGAATTCGATATCTCCATGTGTCAAATTCCTAGCATGAACTATAAATCTATATTTATAGATTCAAAGAAAATATCCAAATTTTCTATAGAGATACCGCACGACTTGACAAAAGGGGGGATATTCGTCTATATTTCTAATGTGTCAGAGAACACTAAATGGGATGTTGTCTAGGGGCAGGCAATGGGTTTTCAACCCAGCGAAAGGGAATTTCTTTCTTTCGTGTCCCCGAAGGATCCTCCTATCCATTACGGAATGGGACGTTGCCAGTGGCCAAGGCAACGGGTTTTTCGTTCAACCCGGAAGGTGATTCCTTTCGTCCCGAGGATATCCGTCCATTCTATTGAAATATTGAAGAAAACTCAAATGGGGCGTAGCCAAGTGGTAAGGCGACGGGTTTTGGTCCCGGAAGTCGAAGGTTCGATCCCTTCCGTCCCAAGGATATCTGTCCATTCTTTCTATTGAACTATTGAAGAAAACAAAAATGGGGCCTAGCCGATTGGTAAGGCGGCGGGCTTTGGTCCTGGAAGTGGAAGGTTCGATCCCTTTCGTCCCGGAGGATATCCTATCCATTCTATCCGAATGTTTAGTTGTTTTAAGTAAACAATAGTCTACTTAACGGTTTTATATTGGCTAGAATATGATTCTTCTTTCTTGTCTGATTTTGACTGATTTTTTTCGGAATCATCTCTCAATTTTTCACAAATGCAACTAAACCAAGTGCAAATGATATGCAGATCGAATGAAATAGATTGGGGATTCGGGCAAGATGAGAGAAGATAGATGACAACACAAGCCTTTGAATAAACAAAATAGGGCAGAGTTTTCATCATAGGCCCATTCCCTTCATATTGAAGCAAGTTAGTTACTTCGAAAAATCTTATTCCCTATATCTATTTGAATTTGGAATAATACGTTTTGAATCGAAATGCGAAAGAACCTATCTTCCGCCTCTCTTATTAGCGGATCTATGAATTCTAAATAAGAGTTGGTTAATGAAATTCAATTGATAGAATTAAGTCGTTTTTTAAGAGGGGGTTGGGGTAAAATTGAAAATAGGAGCAAGGACTGAATTTCACCTTGTTTGTCTTTGTCCAATTTCACCTTGTTTTCTTTGTCCCTCATTTGCCTAGATAATAGAATTTCCATTACGTAACTCTATAAATAAAGGATCCTTTTTGATTTATGATTCAGCAATCCAGATGAAATTGTGGGGAGTAGCTAGGCCTTAATCAGTAGCCGAAAGTATGAATTTCAATATCTGTGTCCCGACTCTCATTAACAAAGAAGCAAGTTAGACCTTTAACCAATATTCTTTCTTTGAATTTTTTAGGTATTTGGTCTTTGGATCGAATGAAAAATTGTCAATCTATGTCTAGATTGAGACGAAGAGTGAGTCATACATTGTATTCACTTTCCTTTATGGCACGACTCAAGAAAGATTACTTCAAAAAAACTCAAGAAAGATTACTTCAAAAAATAAGAAAATACATATCAAATGGGGAAGTGCTGTAGGTAGTGTTATCGTTCTATTTCTTCTATTTCAGTGACAACCAGTTTTCTTTGTGAAAAATTTGCATACCGAAGATGTTTCAATTTTCATATTGACCATAGAATATCCATATCAGTAAGAGTTGTTCAGTCTAGCCTATTGAGTTACTTAAAGGTGCGGATTCGTACGTAATTCATTTTTTCGTCTTATTGCGTTTTATGTTAGTTATGTTCCTTCTATATTTGAAGTTTTGTCTATTTCTCTGAGATATTTCTCTGAATTTTGTTTTCGTTTTTTCTTTTTATTTAAAATATCTATATATATTTCTAGAAAGAATATTATAGGCCTCGAAGAAAAGACAGGGTCTTGAGACGATTTCGTCCGAAAAATCTTTAGCATCTATCTATAGAAGAAAAAGTATATCTTATTCTGTTTGTCTACCGACTGAACCAATAATTATTCATGATTCCATAATTGAATCAATTTCATAGGGGTTTCAAATTTTAGGAATGTTATGGTAAAACTTCGTTTAAAACGATGTGGTAGAAAGCAACATGCGACTTATCGAATCGTTGCAATTGATGTTCGATCCAGAAGAGAAGGAAGAGATCTTCGTAAAGTGGGCTTTTATGATCCGATAAATAATCAAACGTATTTAAACGCTCCTGCTATTGTATATTTCCTTGAAAGGGGTGCTCAGCCTACCGAAACTGTTCGGGACATTTTAAAGAAGTCGGAAACTGTTCAGAAACAGTTAGAGGCGACGGCGGTTTTTAAGAGAATTTCCTCCAATCTACCCCCTGTGAAAAATTTTTCAATGAAGTCAATAAAAAAAGGGCGGGGAGAGGGGTAGTAATTCCTATAGAAGTTTGTAGTTTTCTCGATTCTGTTTCTACATTAATTGAATAAATCCGAGATTGTTTATACTTCTTATGTATTCCCCTATCGAAACTTTTTTCTATCTATGTAGTGCCAATCTAACACAAGTCATTATTTATTGAATATTATTTCAATTGAAATTGCATTCTTTTCTTAATCTTTCTATTGACAACAAGGCATGGAACAAATAGAATTCATCGTGATAAGCGGATCTATTTATTTCCATCCTATCGGTTTGGTTTTTTACCTTATTTTCTTCAAATAATGGGTTCGTTGGATGCGCTTTGATTCACCTATTTTTGATTGAAAAAGTGAATAACAATAACATAAGGGATGGTCTATGAATTTTGGCATTTTTTTCTCGTTTTTTCTTTTCTTGTAAAATTTCTTCTATTTTCATATGTTCCCAATTGATTCGCAAATTTGTTTTTATCGTTTGATTACCTCGTCTAATCATTTCTTTTGATTCTGATTGTCTCTACATACTCTTTTATTATATTTGGGTTGCTAACTCAACGGTAGAGTACTCGGCTTTTAAGTGCGACTAGGATCTTTTACACATTTGGATGACGCGAGGGATTCATCCATACCATCGGTAAAGTTGGGAAGACCGCGACTGATCCTGAAAGGGACTGAATAGAAAAAATAGCATGTCGTATCAATCAATAGTTATGAGAATATTTTCCTTTTCCCGATCCTTATAAAACTTTCTTTAACTTATTGGAAGGTAGCAAAATGTCTTCAATTTGAAATTGGGTCGAATGAATAAATGGATAGAGCCCTCTGGCTTCAATTAATTGAATGAAATTCTAAGGAAAGAAAAAGCAACGAGCTCCCATTCTTAATTTGAATAATTCCCCGATCTAATTAGACGTTAAAAATAGATTAGTGCCTGATACGGGAAGGGCTTCTCCCATGAGCGGATTCTTTATTTTTGAATGAATCCTAACTATTCTCATTCTTCATTCTACAATGGAGAGGTGTGTGTCTAAGAAAGAGTATATTGATCCAAAAATGTCCAAAATCAAAAGAGCGATTGGGTTGAAAAAATAAAGGATTTCTAAACATCTTGTTATCCTAGAACGAATTAAAACTACTTCACTTAAATGGAAAAAGAGAGTATAGAGAATCTGTTGATAAGTTTACTTGTATCCGAGGTATCTATTTCTTATTATATTATATATAAAAAGAAATACCTTGTTTTGACTGGATCGCACTCTGTATCATTTGAGAACCCTCAAAATCCTCAACCTTTGGTTCAAATAGACTTTCAAATGGCGGAATTTCAAAGCGCTTTAGAGCTCGATAGATTTCAACAACATCACTTCTTATATCCACTTATCTTTCAGGAGTATATTTATGCACTTGCTCATGATCATGGTTTAAATAGATCCATTTTGTTGAAAAATGCAGGTTATGACAAGAAATTCAGCTTACTAATTGTGAAACGGTTAATTCCTCGACTGTATGACCAGAATTATTTGATTCATTCTACGAATGATTGGAAACAAAAGCCGTGTTGGGGACGCAACAACAATTTTGATTCTGAAATGGTATCAGAAGCATTTTCGGTCATTATGGAAATTCCATTTTCTCTACGATTACTATCTTGGCTAGAAAAGTTCGAAAAGACGGGGAAAGGTAGAGTCAAATTCGATAATTTACGATCAATTCATTCAATATTTTCTTTTTTAGAGGACAAAATTTCACATTTAAATTATGTATTAGATATACTAATACCTTACCCAATCCATCTAGAAATCTTGGTTCAAGCTCTTCGCTACTGGTTAAAAGATGCTTCGTCTTTGCATTTCGTAAGATTCTTTCTCCACGAGTTTCATAATTGGAATAGTCTTATTATTACGTCAAAGAAAGGCGGTCCTTCTTTTTCAGAAAGAAATCAAAGATTCTTCTTCTTCCTATATAATTCTCATGTATGTGAATACGAATCCATCTTTATCTTTCTCCGCAACCAATCTTCTCATTTACGATCAACATCTTCTAGAGCCCTTGTTGAACGAATCTATTTCTATGGAAAAATAGAGCATCTTGGAGAAGTCTTGTCCAGGGCTTGTCAAGCTAATCTATGGATATTCACAGATTCTAACATGCATTATGTTAGGTATCAAGGAAAATCAATTCTCGCTTCAAAAGGTACGTCTCTTGTGATGAATAAATGGAAATATTACTTTGTAAATTTATGGCAATCTTATTTTTACCTGTGGTCTCAACCAAAAAGGATCTATCTAAACCAATTATCCAAGCATTCCCTTGACTTTCTAGCTTATTTTTCAAGTGTGCGGCGAAGAACTTCAACGGTACGCAATCAAATGCT